AAAAAACTTCTTGTATCACAACAAATTCAAAGAAAGAACCCATTATTTGAATGAAGTGAAGTGCCAAACTTGTGGGCGGGGATAAATAGATCTATTTATCTACGATCGAATTATATTTGTTCGATACACTGTTGTCAATATGATTGTCAATTTTGAATATAAATGTTGAGAAAAAAATAAAGAATAGTTGAGAAAAGAATAAAGAATATAAAAAAGACTATAAAAAAATACAATGAAAAAAGAATTAAGTCAATTTCTTTTTTTATTATTTTATTAATTATTATTTTTTTTTTTTTTATTAATTATTATTATTATATTAATTATTATTAATATTTTATATTTTTATATGTTATTTTATCTGTTATGTTATTTTATCTGTTTTTTTTATCTTATTTTATGTTATTTTTTTAAATGCAATTACTTCATTTATTCAATTGATCTTTTTTCTCTATATTTTATATCAATAAAATTAGCTCAATAAAATTTGGTTTTGTTGGTATAGAACACGGTATTCTATAGTAGCAATATTCTATAGTAGCAAAGCAATAAGAAATACGAATAATAAATAAAGTATGAATAGAACAAAAGAGGGGGGAGGAAATAATAAAGAAAAATTTATACAAAGCTAGATATGAGTCATCCACACCCTCTTTTTTGTATTTCATTAATTGAATTTTGTTTGATTAAGACTAAGTTCCGTAAAAACCCCCGCCTTCTTTAAAATATCATGAACAGTTCCTGTGGGTTGAGCTCCTTTTTCAAGGAAATAGAGAATAGCGGGAACATTTAAATAGGTTTGATTATTTATCGGATCATAAAAACCCACTTTTCGAAGATCTCTTCCCTCTCTTCGGGATCGAACATCAATTGCAACGATTCGATAAACGGCTCATTGGGATAGATGTAGTTAAATAATACCCCCCCCTAGAAACGTATAAGAAGTTTTCTCCTCGTACGGCTCGAGAAAAAAATGATTAAAAGTTATGTCTATGTATGGAATTAGAATGTCAAAAAGATCCATAAACCCAGCAAATCAATTAGACATTTAAACCTGTCTTTTTTTCGAAAAAAAAAAAAAGAAGAAAAAAGCATTCGTACTCTCATAACTCAAGTCAAATAACTCTCAAAATGCTCAAAAAAAAAATCCTTAGGCATTCTTTTATTGAGTGGTCTCTAACCCCTTTTTTTTGTCTCGTTTAGAATCTATTTCGATTCTTCATTTTGATCTAGTTGGTGAGACAATTGAAAAGGGTATTTCCTTGTTCTAGGATCCTTTATCTTTGCCTTGAATCATTGGGTTTAGACATTACTTCGGCGATATTTAATCATTTCAAAAATGGCAGCAACATGCCCCTTTTTCTCTCTTTTTTTCTTTCTCTCAAAGAATCATATGAACGATTAATTCCCGCATGATACACTTTTGATCGAAAGAGTTTTACCAATTCCAACAATTTTTCTTTTTGATTTGAAAATAGTTTGAATCGGAGCCTTTCGATTTCTATATCAAAAATAGACTTACGAAGTTGTTCCAACTTATTGATTTCCATTAACTAACCCTAGATCCTTGCCCCTGAAAAATGGATGTTTCTCTTCGAGCTCCATCCTGTACTATTTACATTACAACCCAACAAAAAGACGGATTATAATAGAACAGAACAAAGGATGTCGAGCCAAAAGCACCTTCATTTCTACATAATGGAAAGTGGTGGGTTTTGACATCCACAGCCGATCATGTCCTTCAAGTCGCACGTTGCTTTCTACCACATCGTTTCAAACGAAGTTTTACCATAACATTCCTCTAGTTTGGAACATTGATTCAATTATGGAATCATGAATAGTCATTGGTTCAGTCGATACATAGTAATCTATCTATACTTCTTCCTTCTATATGAAATAAATAGATAATTTAGGAAGAAAAAGCCTCAATAAGAATTCAAATTAACCCATATTGTATTGTATGAATGCAATATATATATATATATTTTTACTTTTATTATAATTATATATTATAATTATACTTTTCTATTCTAAAAAAAAAAAATTAAGAATATCATTAATAATAAGAATATCACGAATATTATAAATAACACAAATAAACTAATCTTTTTGAATCTACCTTGCATCTTCAAATAACTCGATAGATCAAATAACTCGATAGAATAGATTCGCCAATCTCACAGTTCTTCGAGTGCCAATCTTAAGCAATTATTAAAAATCAAAAGCAAGAATCACATTTTCTCCAATATTTGACTCTTAGAAAGAAGGTTGTTAAAAAAAAAAGAGCAATTTAGATTCGGATATCGTTATTCTGATATATAAAAGAGTATGCTCTGGGACGGAAGGATTCGAACCTCCGAATAGCGGGACCAAAACCCGTTGCCTTACCACTTGGCCACGCCCCATTTTGATTTCTATTTGAAACTACTAAACACTAATATGGGTATTCCTTGTTCGTCAATTCCAGTTCCAAATAGCTATGGAATAGATTAGATTCTTGCTA